AGAAAGACGGCTATTCCTTGCTCATTATCAGACAATCACTTATGCACAAACCCCGTCTGGGGCTAATAGTGTTCATGTCCCATCTGATCTACAACCCTTTTCGCTCCGCTTAGCTGTAACCCCCTCTCGGGGTATTTTAGTGATAGGTTCTATAGGAATTGGACAATCCTATTTGGTCAAATACCTAACGAAAAACTCCTATCTTCCTTTCATTACGATATTTCTGGACAAGTTCCGGGATACAGTTTTTCGTTTTGCTGATGATGATGATGACAGTGATGCCAGTGATGATGAGATCGAGATTTTTATTGATGCTCGTGACCCTATTGAGGCTATTAATCAAGATATTCATGTTTTTGACGATATGGATATTGATTTTGATCCTAGTATCTATAGTTTTGAGGAGAGAGATGCTCATGACGATAAGATTAATATGGAGCTGGAACAGCTAACTAGGATGGATGCGCTAACTGAGGAGATGGACACGGTGTGGCGCGTAGCCCAATTTTATATCAGCCTTCAAATCGAATTAACAAAAGCAATCTCTCCTTGCATAATATGGATTCCAAACATTCATGAGCTGCATTTTAGGGATTCGGGTTCCTTCTCCCTCGAGCTATTAGTGAACCTTCTCTCCTGGGATTGTGAAAGATCTTCCACTGGAAATAGTCTTGTTATTGCTTCGACCCATTTTCCCCAATTCGTGGATCCCTCTCTAATAGCTCCGCATAGATTAGATACGTGCATTAAGGTACGAAGGCCTCTTATTCCACAACAACGAAAGCACTTTTTCACTCTTTCATATACTAGGGGATTTCGCTTGGAAAAAAAAGCGTTCCAGGCTAATGGATTCGCGGCCATAACCATGGGTTCCAATGCACAAGATCTTATAGCACTTACCAATGAGGCCCTATCGATTAGTATTTCACATGGGAAATCAATTATAGACGAAAATACAATTAGATTCGCTCGTCATAGACAAACTTGGGATTTGCGAGCCCATGTAATACCGGTTCCGAATTCTCCGCTCCTTTTCTATCAGATAGGAAGGGCTGTCGCACAAAATTTACTTCTAAATAATTGCCCCATAGATCCGATATCTATCTATTTGCAGAAGACATTCTGTAACGAAGGGGATTTTTATTTGTACAGCTCGTACGTCGAACTTGGAATGAGCACGAAGAAATTAACGATACTTCTTTATCTTTTGAATTGTTCTGCCGGATCGGTCGCTCAAGATCTTTGGTCTCCACCCGAACCAGAGGAAAACAATAGGATCGCTTATGGTAGACTCGTTGAGAATGATTTTGATCTAGTTCATGGCCTATTAGAAATAGAAGGCATTCTAGAGGGATTCTCACGGACAGATCTAGAGGGATGCTCACGGACAGAAAAAGATTGCAGTCAGTTTGATAAGGATCGAGTGCCATTGCTTCTTCGGCCCGAACCAAGGAATCCCTCAGATATGATACAAAATGGATTTCAATCTATGATTGATCAGAAATTTATCTATGAATCGGAGGAGGTGTTTGTAGCGGGGGAAAAAGTCAACCCGCAGAAGATGTTCTCCAATTTCATAGTTTGGGCTCCTAGAATATGGTCCCCTTGGGGCTTTCTATTTGATTGGGTCGAAAGGACCAATGACAATGAATTGGGAGTTCCCTATTGGTCCAGTTCATTTTGGGCCAAGCAGATCCAGTTCGTTCTTGCGGACTATGAAGAGGATGAGCTTGAAGAGAATGATCAAGAGAATGATTCGTATTATGATGAAGATGAAGTTGAACCGAATCCTAATCCTCTTGAAGCGGATGAGCAAAAGAAGGAGAGGGGTGTGTATTATAAGCTTGACGATCAAGATAACGATGGGTTTGAACCTCAATTTGACAGGTTTAATTATGAAGTCGGTGATAAGTTTTACGAGGCGTTCTTGCAGAGTATATACCTGACACGAGCTAGAATTCGAATTTCCAAAGAACAAGTCCTTTTTCGAATAAGCCAATTCATTTGGAACCCTGGAAATCCATTCTTTGTCCTATCCGAAGATCCGGCCCTTGCCTCTATGTTTTCACATCGAGAATTCTTTGCAGATGCAGATGAAGAGATATTAAAGTGGTTTATTACTTCCGAAATCAAATCTATGAGAAAAAGCTGGATTTTCGAGGAGACGCAAGAAAAGCGCTTCGAAGGGTTGAATCATCGCCGGAGATGGCTTAGAAGAACCAATAGTTCTAATGGATCTTTCCGTTCTAATACTCTATCCGAGAGTTATCAGTATTTATCAAATCTGTTCCTATCTAACAGAACACTATTGGATCAAATGCAAAAGACATTGGTGAGAAAAAGATGGCTTTTCCCGGATGACATGCAAAATTTTTTCATGGAACAATATGCTACTGCTGAAACACGGAAGAATTGAAATCTTAGATCAATACACTATGTATGGATGGTATGAACTGCCTAAACAAGAATTCTTGAACAGCGAACAACCAGTTCAGATATT